AAGTCAGCGTTGTCAATTTATCCAGAACTTCTCTCTTTTCCTCGGTGAAACAAGAATCTGTTTTGCTCAAACCAAAGCACTTAGTTTAGCCTTTGTTTCCTCTGTGCCCTGTCTTCTTTAAAGATTCATCCAATGGAATCCCGACTCCCTTTCTTTTTGATTTCCATTCTATTTATAATTAGAACCTAATTAAGATAGGATGACTAATGTATGCAGCCTAATGAGGAGTAATACTATAAAAATAAAGAACTCTATTTCAGAACTATGAGACAGAATATTCTGTTTTCTTATTTACTCTTTCTTTATTTTTGGATTTTATTTCCATTTTTCTATTTTATTTAAAGTAGATCGATTTAGATAATGTATATATAAGCAAAATAATATACTTCAAACAAAGTAGGAATTCGCAAGATGGAGAAAATCATTGCAGTTATTATAGGGAAATCTAGGGACTTAGAGCATATCCTATTTGAAGGAGGATGGAATTCAAATCAGGTAAGGGATCCTTCCTTCTATTGATTTGATAGAAATTCGTTTTTCTTTTCCTGTCTCTAAGATTTTCGATGAATGAGCCTGTGGTAATGCTTTTATCTCTATTCTATGGCGCAAGCGACCGTCCAGTCTATAAACAAGTACTAATGAGGAAATGAAAACTATACTAAAGGAAACATAGGATCTCTATCCTAAAATCTAAAAAAAGGACATATTAGGGCTATACGGATTCGAACCGTAGACCTTCTCGGTAAAACAGATCAAACGGATTATTATCGAAATGATTCGAACTGTTTCAAAGACCCAACATGCATTTTTTTGCATTGGGCTCTTTCATCAACTGATGTAAAGATCAGTTAGTCCACCATAGTTTTTCTTTACGGAAAGATAATGAGATGGCTCCCTGTGCTCTGATTGATTATTTGTATTATGATCTATCTAGGAGCAATACCAAAGTGTTTCAAAGGAGGATTACCTTGACTTAGGTCTGCCTCCGGCCTAAATTAAATCAACCTAAGTGAAATGGAGTCTCTATCGTTCCGCTGCAAGAGTTGACTATGAGACTTCATACACCTTAAAGTTCATAGAACGAAAAGAAGTTTTTTGGAGGCCCTTATCCTCATTACGCCTAGCATTTAGTGGGCTGGATATTTACCTTATCAACTAGCAAATCGATAAGGGTTCTATTTGATTAGGCACCTGAATTGGCACCTGAATCGGACTGAACCGACTGTTTGTCAGGCTACTGTTCTCCTATTCTCTCGAATCCATGAAGTAAGACATTGATTTTGCAATAAGATCAATTATGTTCATTGCATAATAAGCTCCCTTGAAAAGCATTGGCGCACGTGTAAGCGAGTTGCTCTACCGAACTGAGCTATAGCCCTTGTCAGAGATATCTTAACATATAGATAATTTCTTGTCAAGATGAATATTCTCTAATGCCAGAGGATATCCCTTTGATCTGTTTACTATATAACATACCAATAACGGAGCAGTATTGCTTATAAAAAGGATTCGATCTATAATCGATCGAAGTAATGGGTCTTCCTTTGTGGTGATAAATTGCCTACTTAACTCAGTGGTTAGAGTATTGCTTTCATACGGCGGGAGTCATTGGTTCAAATCCAATAGTAGGTAGGTAGGTAGAAAAATTACTAGATAGCATTGGACTTACTTCGCTTCGCTATCTAATAACTTTTTCTACCCCTCTTCCCTTTTTCTTTGTATCAACTAAACCATTGGATTGTATTCAATTGGATGGGGGAATCCAATTGATAGCCTCGACTCGTATCCTAGCTCGTCTGAGAGCTAGCTTCGCTTCAACCAACTCTTTCGTACCCTCAGCTCTACTCAAGTTAGCTTCGGCTATTTCAAGTGCCTGTTGAGCTTCTTCCGGATCAATGTCACTACCCAGTTCCGCATCATTTCCTAAAATGATGATCTCATTATTAACTATTCTCGCAAAACCGCTCCACAGAACCGCCGTTAACCATTGGTCGTTGAGGAGGCGTATTCTCAAAGGACCCATATCTACAGCTGTGTTAATGGGGGCGTGGTTTGGTAATACGCCAATTTGGCCACTATTAGTAGATAAAATGATTTCTTTCACTTTACAATCCCAAATAATTCGCTTAGGAGTTAGTACATAAAGATTTAATTTCATTTCTTCAATTTGTTCTCCTCTTCTAAGTTTATAGCTTTCGTGCTAGCTTCATCGATGTTACCCACCAAATAAAAAGCTTGTTCGGGTAGGCCGTCTAATTCTCCGGAAAGGATTAGTTGAAATCCCCTAATTGTTTCTGCAAGACCAACATACTTTCCTGCAGAACCGGTAAAAACTTCTGCCACAAAGAACGGTTGTGATAAGAAACGTTCAATTTTTCGTGCTCTTGCTACAGTTAAACGATCCTCCTCTGATAATTCATCCAACCCAAGAATTGCGATAATGTCCTGAAGTTCTTTGTAACGTTGTAAAGTTTCCTTAACTCTTTGCGCAGTTTCATAATGTTCGTTGCCAACGATCCGAGGCTGTAACATAGTTGAGGTTGAATCTAAAGGATCTACTGCTGGATAAATACCCTTGGAAGCTAATCCTCTGGAAAGTACGGTAGTAGCATCCAAATGTGCAAATGTTGTGGCAGGAGCAGGGTCGGTCAAATCGTCCGCAGGTACATAAACTGCTTGGATCGAAGTTATGGATCCCTTTTTTGTAGAAGCAATTCTTTCTTGCAAAGAACCCATTTCTGTACTAAGAGTAGGTTGATAACCCACTGCGGAGGGCATTCTCCCTAATAAGGCGGATACCTCCGATCCTGCTTGAACAAAACGAAAGATATTATCGATGAATAGAAGCACGTCTTGCTTATTAACATCTCGGAAATATTCTGCCATAGTTAGGGCAGTTAAACCAACTCTCATACGAGCTCCCGGCGGTTCATTCATTTGACCATAGACTAGAGCTACCTTTGATTCCTCAAAATTTTTTTCATTAATTACTCCGGATTCCTTCATTTCCATATAAAGATCATTTCCTTCACGAGTCCGTTCCCCTACTCCGCCAAATACGGATACGCCTCCATGAGCTTTAGCAATGTTGTTGATTAATTCCATGATGAGTACTGTTTTACCTACTCCAGCCCCCCCAAATAGTCCTATTTTTCCTCCACGTCGATAAGGAGCTAAAAGATCGACCACCTTAATACCTGTTTCAAAGATGGATAATTTCGTATCTAGCTCGATAAAGGCAGGCGCAGATCTATGAATAGGGAATGTTGCATTAATATCTACAGGACCAAAATTGTCAATAGGTTCCCCAAGAACGTTGAAAATTCGTCCGAGAGTAGCTCCACCGACTGGAACACTGAGAGGAGCTCCCGTGTCAATCACTTCCAATCCTCTCATCAACCCGTCTGTAGCACTCATAGCTACAGCTCTAACTCGATTATTTCCTAATAATTGTTGTACCTCACAAGTCACATTAATTTGCTTACCGGCAGTGTCTCTACTCTTGACTACCAAAGCATTATAAATATAAGGTAACTTGCCCGGGGGAAAAGTGATATCCAGCACGGGTCCAATAATTTGATCGATACGCCCTATGCTTTTTTCTTCAATTGTGGAAACCCCGGGACGAGAAGTAGTAGGATTGGTTCTCATAATTATCACATAATTTTCAAAAAAAAAAGGAATTTGTCGAATTTTTTCTTTTTTCTTGTTGAATAATGCCAAATCAAATCCAAAAAAATAGCCAAAAATCCAAAAGTCAAAAGGAAATGAATTAGTTAATTCAATAAGAGAGAAAGGGGGACGAGGACTTGATTTCGTTGCCCAAGCGAATCCCATTCAATCGTTTACTCATGGAATGAGTCCGTTGGAAAGTTCAATCAATCTTTTTTTTCATATACATTTCGCCTTTTGTGGAGGATCTGTCCCTACTCTACTTTCCTATCTAGGACTTCGATATACAAAATATATACTACTGTGAAGCATAGATTGCTGTCAACAGAGAATTTTCTTAGTATTTAGGTATTTACATTCAAAATAAGAAAGGGGCCTATTAAGAACTTGTAAAATAAGGATTAGGGATTGATTTGGGTTGCGCTATATCTATCAAAGAGTATACAATAATGATGGATTTGGTGAATCAAATCCATGGTTTAATAACGAACCATGTTAACTTACCATAACAACAACTCAATTCCTATCGAATTCCTATAGTAGAATTCCTATAGGATAGAACATACACAGGGTGTACGCATTATATATGAATGAAACATATTCATTAACTTAAGCATGCCCTCCATTTTCTTTAATGAGTTGATATTAATTGAATACCCTTTTTGTTTTAAAAGATTTTTGCAAAGGTTTCATTTACGCCTAATCCATATCGAGTAGACCCTGTCGTTGTGAGAATTCTTAATTCATGAGTTGTAGGGAGGGACTTATGTCACCACAAACAGAAACTAAAGCAAGTGTTGGATTTAAAGCTGGTGTTAAGGATTATAAATTGACTTATTACACCCCGGAGTATGAAACCAAGGATACTGATATCTTGGCAGCATTCCGAGTAACTCCTCAGCCCGGGGTTCCGCCCGAAGAAGCAGGGGCTGCAGTAGCTGCCGAATCTTCTACTGGTACATGGACAACTGTTTGGACTGATGGACTTACCAGTCTTGATCGTTACAAAGGGCGATGCTATCACATCGAGCCCGTTGTTGGGGAGGAAAATCAATATATCGCTTATGTAGCTTATCCATTAGACCTATTTGAAGAGGGTTCTGTTACTAACATGTTTACTTCCATTGTGGGTAACGTATTTGGTTTCAAAGCCCTACGCGCTCTACGTCTGGAGGATCTGCGAATTCCCACTACTTATTCAAAAACTTTCCAAGGTCCGCCTCATGGTATCCAAGTTGAAAGGGATAAGTTGAACAAGTACGGCCGTCCTTTTTTGGGATGTACTATTAAACCAAAATTGGGATTATCCGCAAAAAATTATGGTAGAGCGTGTTATGAGTGTCTACGCGGTGGACTTGATTTTACCAAAGATGATGAAAACGTAAACTCACAACCATTTATGCGCTGGAGGGACCGTTTTGTCTTTTGTGCCGAAGCAATTTATAAATCACAGGCCGAAACCGGTGAAATCAAGGGGCATTACTTGAATGCGACTGCAGGTACAGTCGAAGAAATGATGAAGAGAGCTATATTTGCGAGGGAATTAGGGGTTCCTATTGTAATGCATGACTACTTAACTGGGGGATTCACCGCAAATACTACTTTGGCTCATTATTGCCGCGACAATGGCCTACTTCTTCACATTCACCGGGCAATGCATGCAGTTATTGATAGACAGAAAAATCATGGTATGCATTTTCGTGTATTAGCTAAAGCATTGCGTATGTCTGGGGGAGATCATGTCCACGCCGGTACAGTAGTAGGTAAGTTAGAAGGGGAACGCGAAATGACTTTAGGTTTTGTTGATTTATTGCGCGATGATTTTATTGAAAAAGATCGTGCTCGCGGTGTCTTTTTCACTCAGGACTGGGTATCTATGCCAGGTGTTATACCGGTGGCTTCAGGGGGTATTCATGTTTGGCATATGCCAGCTCTGACCGAAATCTTTGGAGATGATTCCGTATTACAATTTGGTGGAGGAACTTTAGGACATCCTTGGGGAAATGCACCTGGTGCAGTAGCTAATCGGGTGGCTTTAGAAGCTTGTGTACAAGCTCGTAACGAAGGGCGCGATCTTGCTCGTGAAGGTAATGAAATTATCCGAGCAGCTTGCAAATGGAGTCCTGAACTAGCCGCAGCTTGTGAAATATGGAAGGCGATCAAATTTGAGTTCGAGCCGGTAGATAAACTAGATAAGTAGATAAAACTAGATATAAGGAAGGTCTAAATAAAAAAGAAGCAAAATAGAAAGAGAAAAAAGCAGTTACGAAATGCAGTAATTCTTCTTTATTCTTCTAATTGATTGCAATTAAACTCGGCTCAATCTTTTTTTTAAGATTGAGCCGAATAAAAATAGATCTTGATACGATCATGAGACTTGACAAATCGAGATTCCTCTATTCTATATATTTAGAATATATAAAGGTATAATACAATAAATAAATACAAATATAGTATTATCATATGATAATGGAATCAAATACGCAGTATTTACAGAAAAAGTCTTTATTTATTGGGAAAGAATCAATGAAAAAAGATTAGGAATCGCAATGCTACTATACGCGTCCGGAGGAGTATTCGGAATAATATTCTTCTATAATCCATTCTTGTGTCTTGCGCGGGGTCTTATCTTACTAACAGGACTTCGCTGCACGGGACGGGTTTTCGTCGAAAAGCTAACTCCACCCGGCATTTTCATACCCTTTGGGTGGTATATCGCCTTAAAAAGTCTAAGGGGGTAGTATGAGATCTGTAGTAGGTAAGAGAATTTGCCCTTTGATTTTGATTGAGTATGCTATTTTTCCGCCTTTACCGCGCATTATTGTATGAGCTTCTAGAGGATAGAGGAGCACGTATGCAGGAAGGAAATTACAGCTTAATAAAAAAGTCTAAAAAAGCTTCAACTTTACGGCACTATCAATCAACTAAAAAGCCCTATGTATGAATCCTTACAACCGGTGGGATAGGATAAGAGCGAGTTTCGGTATACTGGGGTTGGGGGATATCCTTATTTCAAAACCTGACGCGCATCTTGCGTTTGTGGGGGTCCGAGAGTGGTTGAAGAAGTATTGCATGTGGAAGTAGGTAGACGAAACTGATTTAGGATTCGAAATGGGCGCATTCGACTAAAAGTCGTACTGAGACCTTTTTAAAAGGGTATTCTGAAAGAGGTATTTCATTTTCACAATCGCTTTCTTTTGAATCCAATTTCAAGTTCGATTAGAAGGATAGAAAGGCCATGAGGACGGGAAAAGAAAAAGAAAATCTTTTTAATCTCCTTTTTTGCAATTTTCTTATTATCCATTCCATTCATTTTTTTTTATAGAATACTAAAGTATTCTATAGTATTCTATAGTATTCTATAAAAAATCTTTATTTTGCAAACTAAAAAATACAATAGTCAATATTCCTTATAATAGATATACTTAATTATATTATAAGAATCCTAAGATATTTTTCGAATAGATAGAAATAGTAAATTTGAATTGAGACACCTATTCTATGACGGATTTTAACTTACCTTCTATTTTCGTGCCTTTAGTAGGCTTAGTATTTCCGGCAATTGCAATGGCTTCTTTATTTCTTTATGTGCAGAAAAATAAGATTGTCTAGAACCGATGGGGCCGAATTTTCTCAATGTATTTCCACGCAGGATCATATCATAATACAGATATTTTTTAGTGTAAGTAATATAATATGGTAGGGTATGTGGCTCTTTCTACACACAAATGAAAAACGGCTATGGATGCGGATATAGGCTACGAGCATAAATGCATGCATATGCGGAGCCGGGTATAGCGAGTTTTATTTTAAGTGGATCAACAGATATTTTTTGAATAGAAAGTCAATGTATCTAACCAATTATTTCACAGGAGTACTAGTTACTGAAGGTGATTTCTGAATCAAAAAAAAGTAAAGTCAAAATCATTTAGCTTATTCTCTCAATTTCAATCGACCGCTGCTGGATTTAGTATATCTAATATGAATTGGCGATCAGAACACATATGGATAGAACTTCTAAAAGGTTCTCGAAAAAGAGGTAATTTTTTCTGGGCCTGTATTCTTTTTCTAGGTTCACTAGGATTTTTATTGGTTGGGGCTTCCAGTTATCTTGGTAAGAATATGATATCTGTACTTCCATCTCAACAAATTCTTTTTTTTCCACAGGGGGTCGTGATGTCTTTCTACGGAATCGCGGGCCTATTCATTAGCTCCTACTTGTGGTGCACTATTTTGTGGAATGTAGGCAGTGGTTATGATCGATTCGATAGAAAAGAGGGAATAGTGTGCATTTTTCGTTGGGGATTCCCTGGAATAAAACGTCGCGTCTTCCTTCGATTCCTTATGCGGGATATCCAATCAATTAGAATTCAGGTTAAAGAGGGTCTTTATCCTCGTCGTATCCTTTATATGGAAATCCGGGGCCAGGGGGTCATTCCCTTGACTCGTACTGATGAGAAGTTTTTTACTCCACGAGAAATTGAACAAAAAGCTGCCGAATTGGCCTATTTCTTGCGCGTACCAATTGAAGTATTTTGAATACCGATTTCATTTTTTTGAAATGAATTGAATGAATTGGATTCGTTATTGTAAGGAGATTTTGGAGTATTTATCTAAAGAAAGGAACAAACGAGGATAAGAGAAAATTGCTTCTAATTTGTTTTGTCCAAGTGAGATATATGGCATAATATTCTTCCATTTTCATCCGAAAGGGCTTTTTTTTTTATTCTATTTCTCTATTCCACTCCATCTAGATCTAAGAAAGAACCCAATGCAATGAAATTCCACTAGTATACAAAAAAGAGGAATAGATACAAGGTCTCAAACCTTGTTATAGAATTTTTGCTTCAAATAAAAAGAAATATCATATAGAGTCAGCGAATGAAATAGAGTCAGCGAATGAAGCAGATTCATTAACAACTCAATTTACAGATCAAAAATGAAAAAAAAGAAAGCATTGCCTTCTTTCCTATATCTTGTATTTATCGTACTTTTGCCCTGGGGAGTCTCTTTCTCTTTTAACAAATGTCTGGAACTTTGGATTAAGAATTGGTGGAATACCAGGCAATCTGAAACTCTCTTAACTGATATTCAAGAGAAAAAGGTTCTAGAAAGATTCATAGAATTAGAAGAACTTTTTCTCTTGGACGAAATGATAAAAGAGAAACCGAAGACACATGTACAAAAACCTCCTATAGGAATACACAAGGAAATAATACAATTGGTCAAAATAGATAACGAGGATCATCTCCATATCATTTTGCATTTCTCGACAAATATAATCTGTTTGGCTATTCTAAGTGGTTCTTTTTTTCTGGGTAAAGAGGAACTTGTCATTTTGAATTCTTGGGTTCAGGAATTCTTCTATAACTTAAATGACTCAATAAAAGCTTTTTTGATTCTTTTAGTTACTGATTTTTTTGTTGGATTTCACTCCACCCGCGGTTGGGAACTACTAATTCGTTGGGTCTACAACGATCTTGGATGGGCTCCTAATGAGCTAATTTTCACTATTTTTGTTTGTAGTTTTCCAGTGATTCTAGATACATGTTTTAAATTTTGGATCTTTTTTTCTTTAAACCGTCTATCTCCTTCGCTTGTAGTCATTTATCATTCAATTAGTGAAGCATAAACTCATTCGATTTCCTGATATTAATCAAATTAGCATCTTTCTTCCTTTAGAAAGAAAGCCCTTTTCCATTTTAGCAAAATTCTTTCTATTTCTACCTGCTCAAGGTATTCATCATTCCAGTACAACTGTTGCAGTAGAATGACAACAGACTCGTGTATAGGGAACTAGATTAGCTTAGCTACCTATCTAATTTATTGTAGAAATTCTGGGATCTGCGATTGGATATGGAAAATAGAAATACTTTTTCTTGGGTAAAGGAACAGATGATTCGATCGATTTCTGTATCGATCATGATATACGTAATAACTCGGACATCTATTTCAAATGCATATCCCATTTTTGCGCAGCAGGGTTATGAAAACCCACGAGAAGCAACCGGACGAATTGTATGTGCCAATTGCCATTTAGCTAATAAGCCCGTGGATATTGAAGTTCCCCAAACTGTGCTTCCCGATACTGTATTTGAAGCAGTTCTTCGAATTCCTTATGATATGCAACTGAAACAAGTTCTTGGTAATGGGAAAAAGGGAGGGTTAAATGTGGGTGCTGTTCTTATTTTGCCCGAGGGATTCGAATTAGCGCCGCCCGACCGTATTTCTCCTGAGTTGAAAGAAAAGATAGGAAATCTTTCTTTTCAGAGTTATCGTCCCGATAAAAAAAATATTCTTGTGATAGGCCCTGTTCCCGGTAAGAAAT